GGCGTGGTTCCTTTCAAGATTCATCGATTAGAATCCTATTTTTAGTACATAACTTTTGCTTTTTTTTAGCTAACTATTGCTCTTATCCAAATTCTCTTGTTTTCATCTCAATCTTACCGAGAATTCTCTCTAAAGAAAAGGGATTCTAAATAGAATTCTCATTTTTTTTTTTCGAATTTTGAATTCTATTTATTAGTTATTATAAAATTATTAGTTATTATAAAGTTATTATAAATTGGTCGAAATTGAAATCGATTTTTATTATCCTTTCTATTTGATTATCTTTATAGAATAGATTGAATTTCCCTTTTTTATGAATATGTCCTTTTGTCTCTTTTTTATTAGTGGTTTAGAATAGAACAAGTAGTCACAAGTAGTCAGATGTAAGAGAATGTAGAGGAATTTTCTTTAGAATAGAAGGGTCTTGGTATATTACTTTTATTAGTATTAGAATCCAATCCCAATGGAGGATTTTCTATCGAAAGAGAAGACTAGGTCTAAGTAAGGTATACTAAGCCTATTTTACGTTGTTGACAATGTTTACAATGAAACTTAGCATTAGCAAAGATATTAGTTTTTTCAAACTTTATCTTTTGCACAAAATTGGGGTTGGGTTAGGTTGGAGTTTTTAACCAGACTCGTGTTATGATACAAAATTCACTAGAATTGGATATACCAAAGAAGGGTAGTATAATTAACTCGTTGATTTCGGACAGGAAAAGAGGAAAATTCCATATGAATTTGACTACGAAGAGTAATGAGGAAAAGTTGGTTTTTTTATCCACAACTAGAAAAAGATCAATTGGGTCCATTGAAATGAAATGTGTTTTTGCTTTCCCAATGAATGGGCTTATAGGAATGATTGTCTTTTGATGAAGCAATCAGTCAGTTAAAACAATAACGAGGAAAATCAAATAAAAAAAGAGACCATTTTTTGTATTCGAATATTTATTCGTTTTTTTTTTTTTGAATTGTTTGAATTGTATAGGGCTCTAGGGCTATACGGACTCGAACCGTAGACCTTCTCGGTAAAACAGATCAAACTTATTATTATCAAAATGATATGAACTGTTTCAAAGACCCAACATGCATTTTTTGTGCATTGGGCTCTTTCATTAACTGATAGAAATATCAGCTAGTCCGCCATTTTTATTTTTGACAGAAAAATAAGAAGATGGCTCCATGTGCTCTGAGTCATTATGTTGATTCAGATTCAGGAACACTACCAAAGTTTTTCAAGGGGGGTTATCTTGACGTAGGTTTGCCTCTGGCCTAGATTCACTTAAGTGAAATGAAGTCTCTATCGCTCTACTTAAAAATCAAATATGAAAACTTCATACACCTTAAAGTTCATAGGACGAAAAGAGGTTTTTTTGAGGCCCTGATACTCAGCCTAGCATTGAATAGACTAGGTATTCACCTTATCAATATATCAAATCAACGGTGGGGTCTGTTTGGCACCTAACTGGGCACCTAAATCGGACCGAACCCTTGTCAGGCTATTGTTCTCTTCTTCCCTCAAAGTTATCGAGTAAGACATCGATTTATCAATAAGATCAATTTTTTTGATTGCATGATGCACTCCCCTGAAAAACATCGGCGCGCGTGTAAACGAGGTGCTCTACCAACTGAGCTACAGCCCTTAGTGCTTGTAATACATATTTTATTATGTAGATAATTTCTTGTCAAGATGACTATTCCATGATCCAAGATCATATTGATCGGTATTGCTTCTAAGTAATATGATATTTATAATCCATCGACGGGAGGAGTCCCTTTTGGTTTTCTTTGTGAAGATAAATGACCTACTTAACTCAGCGGTTAGAGTATTGCTTTCATACGGCGGGAGTCATTGGTTCAAATCCAATAGTAGGTAGAACTTATTAGATACCGCGGTCAATGGTATCTAATAAGTTTTTATACCCATTTGATTTTAGTAATATTTTTTTTGTATCTTTTCTATTCTATTTCTTTTTCGTTGCATAAAAATGTGATCATAAAAATATGATTTCGCTTGATTGTATTTAATCGACAGAATCAAGTCAAACAAAATAACCAAATATAGGGTGTATAAATTGATGATTATTCGGACACACCGACTGGTTATGAAATGGCGTTGATAGCCTCTACTCGTGTCCTAGCCCGTCGTAGAGCTAGATTTGCCTCAATTGTTTGTCTCTTTCCTTCAGCTTTTCTCAAAGCATCTTCCGCTATTTCAAGAGTTTGCTGAGCTTCTTGTGGATCGATGTCACTACTTTTCTCTGCATCATTTACTAAAACAGTGATTTCATTATTACCTATTCTAGCAAAACCGCCCATCAGAGCCATCGTTAGCCATTGGTCGTTAAGGCGTATTCTCAAAATACCTATATCTACTGCTGTGGCAATAGGAGCGTGATTTGGTAATACGCCAATTTGTCCACTATTAGTAGATAAAATGATTTCTTTCACTTCTGAATCCCAAACAATTCGATTAGGGGTCAGTACACAAAGATTTAAG